GCTAGTGTAGTTTAATTTAAGATATGGCACTGAAGATGCTAAGATGAAAAATAAAACTTTTCCACAAGCATGAAAGATTTGGTCCTAGACTTAGTATTAATTGTAACTAAAATTATACATGCAAGTTTCCAGCATCCCTGTGAGAATGCCCTAATTAATCTATTAATTAACTAGGAGCAGGTATCAGGCACATGTTCATTAGCCCAAGACACCTTGCTAAGCCACACCCCCAAGGGATTTCAGCAGTAATAAACATTGACACATAAGCGAAAGCTTGAATCAGTTAAAGTTAATAGGGTTGGTAAATCTCGTGCCAGCCACCGCGGTTATACGAGTAACCCAAATTAATACTCCACGGTGTAAAGAGTGATTTAAGGAAAAACTATAAAAACTAAAGTTAAGATTTCATCCAACCGTCATACGTATCCATGAATAGAATGATCAACAACGAAAGTAACTTTACTTAACCAGTAATCTTGACGTCACGACAGTTAGGACCCAAACTAGGATTAGAGACCCTACTATGCCTAACCTTAAACCTAAACAATAAATTACTATATTGTTCACCAGAGAACTACAAGCGCTAGCTCAAAACCCAAAGGACTTGGCGGTGCCCTACACCCACCTAGAGGAGCCTGTTCTATAACCGATAATCCCCGTTAAACCTCACCATTTCTTGCTATCACCGCCTATATACCGCCGTCGTCAGCTTACCCTGTGAAAGTTAAAAAGTAAGCACAAAAAACTTAACTCTTATACGTCAGGTCGAGGTGTAGCGAATGAAATGGAAAGAAATGGGCTACATTCTTTAATCAAAAAATACGAACGGTATACTGAAAAATAACCCAAAGGTGGATTTAGCAGTAAGAGAAGACCAGAAAGCTTCCCTGAAGCTGGCCCTAGGGCGCGCACACACCGCCCGTCACTCTCCTCAAAAACATCAAACTACTTCTATAAAAAAAATTACCAAACAAGAGGAGGCAAGTCGTAACATGGTAAGTGTACTGGAAAGTGCCCTTGGAATCAGAACGTAGCTAAAATAGTAAAGCACCTCCCTTACACCGAGGAAATATTCGTGCAATTCGAATCATTCTGAACCTCCAAACTAGCCTATATATCCAACTAAACTAATCTATATAGATTGTGTATATATTATAACATATTATTAAAACATTTTAATACTTTAAGTATGGGCGACAGAAAAAAGACAATAGCGCAATAGCTCCTGTACCGCAAGGGAAAGTTGAAAAAGAAATGAAACAAATTATTAAAGTACAAGAAAGCAGAGATCACAACTCGTACCTTTTGCATCATGATTTAGCTAGAAAAAATAGGCAAAAAGATTTTCAGTCTACCATCCCGAAACTAAACGAGCTACTCCGAAGCAGCACAATTAGAGCCAACCCATCTCTGTGGCAAAAGAGTGGGAAGACTTCCGAGTAGCGGCGATAAACCTACCGAGTTTAGTGATAGCTGGTTACCCAAAAAAAGAACTTAAGTTCTGCATTAATTCTTCCCAAATTAAACAAGAATATCTCACCAAAAATAACATAAAAATTAATAGTTACTTAGAAGAGGTACAGCCCTTCTAAATCAAGATACAACTCTAAAAGGTGGGTAATGATCATATTTAATAAGATTTTTTCCCCAGTGGGCCTAAAAGCAGCCACCTGAAAAGTTAGCGTCATAGCTCCAGCCCTACAAAAATCTACAATTCCGATAACCTATCATAACCCCCAAACTAATATTGGGTTATTTTATAAACATATAAAAGAACTTATGCTAAAATGAGTAATAAGAAAATATATTTCTCCAAACATAAGTGTATATCAGAAAGAATTAAATCACTGATAATTAAACAAAACTATAAGAAGTTATTATAATATCAAATAATATACTAGATAACCCTATTTAATTATTCGTTAACCCTACACAGGAATGTTACAAGGAAAGATTAAAAGAAAATAAAGGAACTCGGCAAACACAAACTCCGCCTGTTTACCAAAAACATCGCCTCCTGACAAAATATAGGAGGTCTAGCCTGCCCTGTGAAATTTTTAACGGCCGCGGTATCTTAACCGTGCAAAGGTAGCGTAATCACTTGTCTTTTAAATGAAGACCCGTATGAAAGGCATCACGAGAGTTTAACTGTCTCTATTTTCTAATCCATGAAATTGATCTCTCCGTGCAGAAGCGGAGATAAAAACATTAGACGAGAAGACCCTATGGAGCTTCAAACACTTAAATTAATTATGTAAAATATAATATTCCAAGGATATAAACAAATAATACAATATTCCTAATTTAACATGTTTTTGGTTGGGGTGACCAAGGAGAAAAATAAATCCTCCTCATCGACTGAGTATTCAAATACTTAAAAATCAGAATGACTATTCTGAATGATAAAATATTTATCGAAATCTGACCCAGGACTTACCTGAACAATGAACCAAGTTACCCTAGGGATAACAGCGCAATCCTTTCCCAGAGTCCCTATCGACGAAAGGGTTTACGACCTCGATGTTGGATCAGGACATCCTAATGGTGCAACCGCTATTAAGGGTTCGTTTGTTCAACGATTAATAGTCCTACGTGATCTGAGTTCAGACCGGAGAAATCCAGGTCAGTTTCTATCTATGAAAAATTTTTCCTAGTACGAAAGGACCGGAAAAATAGAGCCAATACCCCAAGTACGCTCTATCTTCATCTATTGAAACAAGCTTAAATAGGTAAAAAGAAATATCTTTTAACCTACCCCAAAAAAAGGGGATTGTTAGGGTGGCAGAGCCTGGTAATTGCAAAAGACCTAAACCCTTTATCTCAGAAGTTCAAATCTTCTCCCTAACTATGTTCAAAACCCTCTTACTCTATTTAATCAATCCATTAGCTTATATTATTCCAATCCTATTAGCTACAGCCTTCCTAACCTTAATTGAACGTAAAATTCTAGGTTATATACAACTCCGAAAAGGTCCCAATGTCGTAGGACCATATGGCCTTCTACAACCAATTGCAGATGGCATTAAACTATTTATCAAAGAACCTATCCGCCCATCAACATCTTCCCCATTATTATTCCTAGCTACCCCTACTATTGCTCTAGCACTAGCTCTCCTAATATGAATACCATTACCCATTCCACACTCCATCATTAACTTAAACCTCGCCCTACTATTCATCCTAGCAATTTCAAGCCTTACAGTATATACCATCCTAGGATCAGGATGAGCATCAAATTCAAAATACGCACTAATAGGTGCCCTACGAGCTGTTGCCCAAACCATTTCCTATGAAGTAAGCCTAGGACTAATTCTTCTATCCATAATTATTTTTACAGGAGGATTTACATTACATACATTTAATCTTGCTCAAGAAACCATCTGACTTATTATCCCAGGATGACCTCTCGCCCTAATATGATATATTTCAACCCTAGCAGAAACTAATCGAGCACCATTTGATCTTACAGAAGGAGAATCAGAACTAGTATCTGGATTTAACATTGAATACGCAGGAGGACCATTTGCCCTATTCTTCCTAGCCGAATATACTAATATCCTAATAATAAATACCTTATCAGTCATTTTATTTATAGGAACCTCATATAACCCTTTCATACCACAAATATCTACATTTAACCTCATAATAAAAGCTACAACCTTAACCCTCCTCTTCCTATGAATTCGAGCATCATATCCACGATTCCGTTATGATCAACTCATACACCTCGTATGAAAAAATTTCCTACCACTAACCCTAGCAATTATACTATGACATATTACCCTCCCACTTACAATAGCAAGCCTTCCTCCAATAACATAGGAAGCGTGCCTGAATTAAAGGATCACTTTGATAGAGTGAATTATAAGAGTTAAAATCTCTTCACTTCCTTTAGAGAAATAGGACTTGAACCTATATCTAAGAGATCAAAACCCTCCGCACTTCCACTTGCACTATTCTCTAAGTAAAGTCAGCTAAATAAGCTTTTGGGCCCATACCCCAGCCATGTTGGTTAAAATCCTTCCTTTACTAATGAACCCTACAACATTAACCATTATTATTCCTAGCCTTGCCCTAGGAACTACCCTTACATTCATTAGTTCACATTGACTTCTAATCTGAATAGGCCTAGAAATTAATACTCTAGCTATTATCCCAATAATAACCCGCCAACACCACCCACGAGCAGTAGAAGCCACCACAAAATACTTTATTATCCAAGCCACTGCCTCCGCTATATTATTATTCGCTAGCGTAACAAACGCCTGAACATCAGGCCAATGAAATTTAACCGAATTATTAAACCCAACCTCTGCCACACTAACTACAACTGCATTAGCCCTAAAAATTGGACTTGCACCATTACACTTCTGACTACCAGAAGTCTTACAAGGATTAGACCTAATTACTGGATTAATCTTATCAACATGACAGAAACTTGCCCCATTCGCCGTATTCCTCCAACTCCATTCTATTCTTAATCCTAACCTACTTATATTACTAGGAGTATTATCTACTATTATTGGTGGATGAGGAGGCCTTAATCAAACTCAACTACGAAAAATCCTAGCATACTCCTCAATCGCTAATATAGGATGAATAATTACCATTCTACACTATGCACCACACCTAACCCTTTTAAATCTAACTCTTTACATTATTATAACCCTAACAACATTCATTTTATTCACCATATTCAATTCAACCAAAATTAACTCCATTGCCTCTTCATCTTCTAAATCACCATTATTATCTATCATTACCCTAATAACACTAATATCCTTAGGAGGCTTACCTCCACTATCTGGATTTATACCAAAATGACTTATTTTACAAGAAATAACAAAACAAGACCTAATTATCCCAGCCACCATTATAGCTATCATAGCCCTACTAAGTTTATTCTTCTACTTACGATTATGCTACGCAACAACACTAACCATAAGTCCCAAACCCCTAAATATATCATCATCATGACGAACAAAAACTACCTACCCAAATACACTTATAACCACATCAGCCTCTATTTCCACCATACTCCTCCCACTCACACCAACCATCCTCACATTAATAATATAAGAAATTTAGGTTAACCTAGACCAAAAGCCTTCAAAGCTTTCAGCAGAAGTGAAAACCTTCTAATTTCTGATAAGATTTGCAAGACTTTATCTCACATCTTCTAAATGCAACTTAGATGCTTTAATTAAACTAAAACCTTATAGATAAGCAGGCCTCGATCCTACAAAACCTTAGTTAACAGCTAAGTGTTCAATCCAGCGAACTTTTATCTACTTTCTCCCGCCGTAGGGAACAAAGGCGGGAGAAAGTCCCGGGAGAAATTAATCCCCTTCTTTAGATTTGCAATCCAATGTATTCTTATACTACAAGACTTGGAAAGAAGAGGAATTTAACCTCTGTGTACGGAGCTACAATCCGCCACCTAATCCTCGGCCATCTTACCTGTGGCAATTAATCGTTGACTATTTTCTACAAACCACAAAGACATCGGCACCCTCTACTTAATCTTTGGTGCATGAGCAGGAATAGTAGGTATAGCTCTTAGCCTTTTAATCCGCGCTGAATTAAGTCAACCTGGATCCCTTCTAGGTGATGATCAGATTTATAATGTAATCGTAACAGCCCATGCTTTTGTAATAATTTTCTTTATAGTAATGCCTGTAATAATTGGTGGATTTGGAAATTGACTAGTACCCCTAATAATTGGTGCGCCTGATATAGCCTTTCCTCGAATAAATAATATAAGCTTTTGATTACTTCCTCCTTCATTCCTATTACTTTTAGCCTCTGCAGGAGTTGAAGCCGGAGCAGGAACAGGGTGAACTGTTTACCCACCTTTAGCAGGTAATTTAGCCCACGCAGGAGCATCAGTTGATTTAACTATTTTCTCCTTACACTTAGCAGGAATTTCATCAATCCTAGCCTCTATCAATTTCATCACAACCATTATCAATATAAAACCACCAGCCATTTCTCAATATCAAACACCCTTATTTGTATGATCAATTCTTGTAACTACCATCCTTCTACTTCTTTCATTACCAGTTCTAGCAGCAGGTATTACTATATTACTTACAGATCGAAACCTAAATACAACATTCTTTGATCCAGCAGGAGGAGGCGATCCTATTTTATATCAACACCTATTCTGATTTTTCGGACATCCAGAAGTATATATCCTAATTCTCCCAGGATTTGGTATAATTTCACATGTAGTTGCTTACTATTCAGGTAAAAAAGAACCTTTCGGTTATATAGGAATAGTATGAGCAATAATAGCAATTGGCCTATTAGGTTTTATTGTATGAGCCCATCACATATTTACAGTAGGAATAGACGTTGATACACGAGCTTACTTTACATCTGCAACAATAATTATTGCAATTCCCACAGGCGTTAAAGTATTTAGCTGATTAGCAACACTTCACGGAGGCTCAATTAAATGAGAAACACCATTATTATGAGCCCTAGGCTTTATTTTTCTATTTACTGTTGGAGGCCTAACAGGAATTGTATTAGCTAACTCATCATTAGATATTGTACTCCACGACACTTATTATGTAGTAGCCCACTTCCACTACGTTCTTTCTATAGGAGCAGTTTTTGCCATTATAGCAGGATTTATTCACTGATTCCCACTAATATCAGGCTTTACCTTACACTCTACCTGAACAAAAATCCAATTTATCTTAATATTCATCGGAGTAAATTTAACTTTCTTCCCACAACACTTCCTCGGACTCGCTGGAATACCACGACGATATTCAGACTATCCTGACGCTTATACCCTATGAAATGCAATTTCTTCAATCGGCTCATTAATTTCATTAGTAGCAGTAATTTTATTATTATTTATTATCTGAGAAGCATTCGCTTCCAAACGAGAAGTATTGTCTATTGAACTTCCACACACAAATGTAGAGTGACTCCACGGATGTCCTCCTCCATACCATACATATGAAGAACCCGCTTTCGTTCAAGTTCAACAAACTTCATTTTAAGCAAGAAAGGAAGGAATTGAACCCCCATATGTTAGTTTCAAGCCAACCACATCACCACTCTGTCACTTTCTTTAATTAAGATTCTAGTAAAATATATTACACTACTTTGTCAGAGTAGAATTGTGAGTTTAAACCTCACGTATCTTACAATGGCATACCCATCACAATTAGGATTTCAAGACGCAGCCTCCCCAGTTATGGAAGAACTTATTCACTTTCACGATCATACCCTTATAATTGTATTCTTAATCAGTTCCTTAGTCCTTTATATCATTACAGCTATAGTATCAACAAAACTTACAAATAAATATATCCTTGATTCCCAAGAAATTGAAATCGTCTGAACTATTTTACCCGCTATTATTCTTATCATAATTGCTCTTCCATCTTTACGAATTCTATATTTAATAGATGAAATTAACGATCCACACTTAACTATTAAAGCTATAGGACATCAATGATATTGAAGCTATGAATATACAGATTATGAAGACCTAACATTCGACTCTTACATAATTCAAACCCAAGATTTAACCCCAGGACAATATCGCCTACTTGAAACAGACCACCGAATAGTTGTGCCAATAGAATCTCCCATTCGAGTTTTAGTTTCAGCAGAAGATGTACTTCATTCATGAGCTGTCCCCGCCCTAGGAGTAAAAATAGACGCTGTACCTGGTCGACTAAATCAAACCGCCTTTATCGTCTCCCGCCCAGGAGTTTATTATGGCCAATGTTCAGAAATTTGTGGGGCCAACCATAGCTTTATACCAATCGTAGTTGAAGCAGTCCCACTAGAACACTTCGAAACTTGATCTTCATTAATACTAGAAGAAGCCTCACTAAGAAGCTAAACCGGGACTAGCATTAGCCTTTTAAGCTAAATATTGGTGATTCCCTACCACCCTTAGTGATATGCCTCAACTCAACCCCCATCCATGATTTATAATCCTATTATTTTCATGAGTAATATTTATTACTATTCTCCCAAAAAAAGTAATAAAATTCTCATTTAATAATGAACCCACATCAAAAAGTGCAGAAAAACCTAAACCTGAATCTTGAAATTGACCATGATCCTAAACTTCTTTGACCAATTCCTAAGCCCCTCTCTTCTAGGTATTCCATTATTTGCACTAGCAATTAGCCTACCATGATTATTATTCCCAACTCCCACTCACCGATGACTAAATAATCGATTAATAACATTACAAGCTTGATTTATTAATCGATTTGCATTTCAACTAATACAACCAATTAACTTAAAAGGTCATAAATGAATTATATTATTTACAGCACTAATATTATTCCTTATCTCTATTAACCTCCTTGGACTACTCCCTTACACATTTACACCTACAACCCAACTATCACTCAATATAGCATTCGCTCTTCCATTATGATTAACAACAGTATTAATTGGAATATTAAATCAACCCACTATTGCTTTAGGACACCTATTACCAGAAGGTACTCCAACCCCATTAATCCCAATCCTAATTATTATCGAAACAATTAGCTTATTTATTCGACCCTTAGCCTTAGGAGTTCGACTAACTGCAAATCTTACAGCAGGCCATCTCCTTATACAACTCATTGCCACAGCAGCTTTCGTATTAATCACCATAATACCTACTGTAGCAGCATTAACCTCAATAATCTTATTTTTATTAACTATTCTAGAAGTTGCTGTTGCAATAATTCAAGCATATGTATTTGTCCTTTTACTAAGTCTTTACTTACAAGAAAATGTATAATGGCTCACCAAGCACACGCATTCCACATAGTTGATCCAAGCCCATGACCACTAACAGGAGCTACTGCTGCTCTTCTTATAACATCAGGCTTAGCTATCTGATTCCACTTTCATACATTAACCCTATTATACTTAGGATTAGCTCTACTCCTACTAACTATAATCCAATGATGACGCGATATTATCCGAGAAGGGACATTCCAAGGCCACCACACACCCCCAGTACAAAAAGGACTACGATATGGTATAATCCTATTTATTACATCAGAAGTATTCTTCTTTCTAGGTTTCTTCTGAGCCTTTTATCACTCAAGCTTAGCCCCTACCCCTGAACTAGGAGGATGCTGACCACCAACAGGAATTCTTCCACTTGATCCATTTGAAGTCCCACTTCTAAATACTGCAGTCCTCCTAGCCTCAGGCGTCACAGTAACCTGAGCACATCATAGTATTATAGAAGGTAACCGAAAAGAAGCTATTCAAGCCCTAACACTAACAATCATACTAGGTTTCTATTTCACAGCTCTCCAAGCTATAGAATATTACGAAGCACCTTTCACTATCGCCGACGGTGTCTACGGCACAACATTTTATGTTGCCACAGGCTTCCACGGACTCCATGTTATTATCGGTTCAACATTCCTAGCAATTTGCTTGCTACGACAAATCCAATATCATTTTACATCAGAACATCATTTCGGCTTTGAAGCAGCTGCATGATACTGACATTTTGTAGATGTAGTATGATTATTCCTTTATGTTTCCATCTATTGATGAGGCTCATAATTACTTTTCTAGTATAAACCAATACAAATGACTTCCAATCATTTAATCTTGGTTAGAATCCAAGGAAAAGTAATGAACCTCATCATGTCCTCTATCGCTATCACAGCCCTGATTTCCCTAATCTTAGCTACAATCGCATTCTGACTTCCATTTCTAAACCCAGATAACGAAAAATTATCCCCATACGAATGTGGCTTTGACCCATTAGGAAGCGCACGCCTACCATTTTCCCTACGTTTCTTCTTAGTAGCAATTCTATTCTTACTATTTGACCTAGAAATCGCCCTTCTCCTCCCCCTCCCATGAGGAAACCAATTACCAACACCATCCATTACTATACTTTGAGCATCAATCATTATTATCTTACTAACCCTAGGCCTAATCTATGAATGATTACAAGGGGGACTTGAATGAGCAGAATAGATGTTTAGTCTAAACAAGACCACTAATTTCGGCTTAGTAAATTATGGTGAAAATCCATAAACATCTTATGTCACCAATATATTTTAGCTTTAGCTCAGCATTTATTCTAGGCCTAACAGGCTTAGCACTCAATCGATCACATCTCCTATCAGCCCTACTATGCTTAGAAGGAATAATACTAACCATATTCATTGCCATCGCCATCTGATCAATAACACTAAATTCAACATCATCATCCATTATTCCAATAATCTTATTAACATTTTCTGCCTGCGAAGCTAGTGCAGGTCTAGCCATCCTAGTAGCCACCTCACGAACCCACGGCTCCGATAATCTCCAAAACCTTAACCTACTACAATGCTAAAAATCTTACTACCAACAATTATACTATTTCCAACTACATGATTAACACCTATAAAATGATTATGACCTATTTCCCTAACCCATAGCCTAATTATCGCTTTACTTAGCCTCACCTGATTTAAATGAGACTCAGATATTGGCTGAAACTTCTCAAACCAATATCTTGCCATAGATCCATTATCTATACCACTACTAATCCTAACCTGCTGACTACTTCCACTAATGATTATAGCTAGTCAAAATCACATAAACTCTGAACCCATTATCCGTCAACGAATCTATCTCACACTATTAATTTCACTCCAATCATTCCTTATTATAGCATTTAGTGCAACAGAATTAATTATATTCTACATTATATTTGAAGCCACCCTCATCCCCACACTTATTATCATTACACGATGAGGCAATCAAACAGAACGTTTAAATGCAGGAATTTACTTCCTATTTTATACCCTAATTGGTTCCCTACCCTTATTAATTGCTTTACTAACATTACAAAACAGCCTAGGAACATTATCAATAATTACTATACAATATTCACAACCCTCAGAACTACTCCTATGAGCTGACAAATTTTGATGAACAGCATCCGTCATAGCATTCCTTGTCAAAATACCTTTATACGGAGTACATTTATGATTACCCAAAGCCCACGTAGAAGCTCCAATTGCTGGTTCAATAATTCTAGCTGCTATTTTACTTAAATTAGGTGGTTATGGAATAATACGAATTATTATTATATTAAACCCCCTCACAAAAGAACTAGCTTATCCATTTATTATTCTAGCTATTTGAGGCATTATTATAACCAGCTCAATCTGCTTACGACAAACAGACCTAAAATCCCTCATTGCTTACTCTTCAGTTAGCCATATAGGACTAGTCGCAGGAGCCATCCTAATCCAAACACCATGAAGTTTCGCAGGAGCTATTACCCTAATAATTGCACATGGACTAATCTCATCCGCCCTATTCTGTTTAGCAAATACCAACTATGAACGAACTCATAGCCGAACATTATTATTAGCTCGAGGAATTCAAATTGCCCTACCCCTTATAACAACCTGATGATTCCTAACAAATCTAGCTAATCTAGCATTACCACCAACACCTAATCTTATAGGAGAACTACTTATTATTTCCTCATTATTTAACTGATCTAACTGAACCATTATCCTAACAGGATTAGGAGTATTAATCACTGCCTCCTACTCTCTCTATATATTCCTAATAACCCAACGCGGTCCTATCCAAAACCACATTCCCTCCTTCATCCCATCCCATACACGAGAACATCTCCTTCTTACCCTTCATCTATTACCAATACTTCTCCTAATCCTAAAACCAGAACTCATTATAGGATGAACATGTATTTATAGTTTAACTAAAACATTAGATTGTGGTTCTAAAAACAAAAGTTAAAACCTTTTTAATTACCGAGATAGGTCTGGGACACAAAGTACTGCTAATTCTTTCTTCCATGGTTCAAATCCATGACTAACTCAGCTCCTGAAAGATAATAGTAATCTATTGGTCTTAGGAACCAAAACTCTTGGTGCAACTCCAAGCATGAGCCATGAATAACATCTTCAACTCATCATTCCTCCTAATCTTCTTCATTCTGATACTTCCACTAATCTCATCCTTATCATACAAAAAACTTAACCACAATTGAGCCTCTCTCTATGTAAAAACAGCTGTAAAATACTCTTTCTTCATTAGCCTAATTCCACTATTTATTTTCCTAGACCAAGGAATAGAATCTATCTTAACAAATTGAAACTGAATAAACATTGGACCCTATGACATTAACATAAGCTTCAAATTTGATCTTTATTCAATTATCTTTACACCAACCGCCTTATATGTCACCTGATCTATCCTAGAATTTGCCCTATGATACATACACTCCGACCCAAATATTAACCGTTTCTTTAAATATTTATTATTATTCCTTATTTCCATAATTATCCTAGTAACAGCCAATAACATATTCCAGTTATTTATTGGCTGAGAAGGAGTAGGTATTATATCATTCCTATTAATTGGCTGATGATATAGTCGAACAGACGCTAACACAGCTGCTTTACAAGCCGTAATCTACAATCGTGTAGGCGATATCGGACTTATCTTAACTATAACATGATTAGCTATAAACCTCAATTCATGAGAAATCCAACAACTATTAATTTTATCTAAAGATACAGATATAACATTACCACTTACAGGTCTTATTCTAGCTGCAACCGGCAAGTCAGCACAATTTGGCCTACACCCATGACTTCCATCTGCCATAGAAGGTCCAACCCCAGTTTCCGCCCTACTTCATTCCAGCACAATAGTTGTTGCCGGTATTTTCCTCCTTATCCGCCTACATCCACTCATACAAAACAATCAAACAGCTCTCACAACTTGCTTATGTTTAGGAGCATTAACAACATTATTTACCGCCACATGTGCACTAACACAAAATGATATCAAAAAAATCATTGCCTTCTCAACATCCAGTCAACTAGGACTGATAATAGTCACAATCGGCCTTAACCAACCACAACTAGCCTTCCTCCACATCTGCACACACGCATTTTTCAAAGCTATACTATTCCTATGTTCAGGCTCAATTATCCATAGCCTCAACGACGAACAAGATATCCGAAAAATAGGAAGTTTACATAAAATTCTCCCATTCACCTCATCCTCCCTTATCATCGGAAGCATAGCCCTTACAGGTATACCATTTTTATCCGGATTTTTCTCAAAAGATGCCATTATTGAAGCCCTTAATACCTCCCATTTAAACGCCTGAGCCCTCATCCTTACCATCATCGCCACCTCATTCACAGCTATCTACAGCTTTCGTTTAATCTTCTTCACCCTAATAAACTATCCACGGTTCAACCCACTTCCCCCAATTAATGAAAATAACCCTCTCGTAATTAACCCAATTAAACGTCTTGCTTACGGAAGCATCATTGCCGGCCTAATCATCACCTCTAACATAATACCCATAAAAACTCAAGTAATAACCATAACCCCCCTACTCAAATTAACAGCTCTCCTAGTAACAATTGCTAGTATCCTTTTAGCATTCGAATTATCCAACCTCACTAACACCCAATTTAAAATTACCCCAACACTCAAAACTTTCTACTTCTCAAACATACTAGGTTATTTCCCACAAATCATTCACCGCCTCCTCCCCAAAACCAACCTAAATTGAGCCCAACACATCTCTACACACCTCATTGACCTAACATGAAATGAAAAAATTGGACCAAAAAGCCCTATCATTCAACAAACCAAAATAATTAAACTATCAACCAAACCACAACAAGGATACATCAAAACATACCTCATATTATTATTCTTAACAATAATTCTAATAACTATATTTTCCTTAATTAACTACACGTAAAGCCCCTCAAGACAAACCACGAGTCAACTCCAACACCACAAATAAAGCCAATAATAAAACCCATCCCCCCAACAACAACATTCATCCTCCACAAGAATATAATAAAGCCACCCCACCAAAATCACCCCGAACCATATCCAACCCACTAATCTCCTCCACCCCCACTCAATTCATATCATATCAATTAACCATAAAATATTTTCCAACAAAAATTACACTCATTAAATAAATTCCCACATATAATAAAACTGATCAATCACCTCATGTCTCAGGATAAGGCTCAGCAGCTAAAGCTGCCGTATAAACAAAAACTACCAACATACCCCCTAAATAAATCAAAAATAATACCAAAGATAAAAAAGATCCTCCATAACCCACCATTAACCCACAACCCATCCCAGCAGCCATTACCAACCCTAAAGCAGCATAATAAGGAGAAGGATTTGATGCTACAGCTATTAAACCTAAAATTAAACCAATTATTATTACAAACATAAAATAAACCATCATTCCCACTTGGATTTTAACCAAGACCAATAACTTGAAAAACTATCGTTGTTCATTCAACTATAAGAATTCATGGCTACAAATATCCGAAAAACCCACCCACTTTTCAAAATCGTAAATCATACTTTAATTGATCTCCCCTCCCCATCAAATATCTCCATCTGATGAAACTTTGGTTCATTACTAGGACTCTGCCTCATCATCCAAATTCTTACAGGACTGTTCCTAGCAATACATTATACCGCAGACATCTCCATAGCCTTCTCATCAGTAACACACATTTGCCGAGATGTTAACTACGGCTGACTTATCCGTAATATTCATGCTAACGGAGCTTCAATATTCTTCATCTGCGTATACCTACATATTGCTCGAGGAATTTATTACGGATCTTACCTCAACAAAGAAGCATGAAATATTGGAGTAATCTTACTATTCCTACTTATAGCCACAGCATTCGTAGGGTATGTTCTCCCATGAGGACAAATATCATTCTGAGGCGCTACAGTCATCACCAACCTTCTATCAGCTTTCCCTTACATTGGAAACACTCTAGTCCAATGAATCTGAGGTGGATTCTCAGTAGACAACGCCACCCTTACCCGCTTCTTTACATTCCACTTCCTCCTACCATTTTTAATCGCAGCATTATCGATAATTCACATCCTCTTCCTTCACGAAAAAGGCTCAAACAACCCAACAGGCCTCAACTCAGACATAGACAAAATCCCATTCCACCCATACTTTTCTTACAAAGATATTGTAGGCTTTTTCATTATAATCTTCTCTCTAACACTCCTTGCTCTATTCCTACCCAACCTTCTAGGAGACGCCGAAAACTTCATTCCAGCCAACCCATTAGTTACACCCCCACATATTAAACCAGAATGATATTTCCTATTTGCCTACGCCATCCTACGTTCTATTCCCAACAAACTCGGAGGAGTCTTAGCTCTATTATTCTCTATTTTCATTCTCCTATTAATTCCCCTACTCCATACTTCCAAACAACGTAGCAGCATCTTCCGACCTATCACCCAACTTTTATTCTGAACCTTAGCAGCCAACACAATTATCCTAACATGAATTGGAGGTCAACCCGTAGAACAACCATTTATCCTAATTGGACAAATCGCATCCATCACATACTTCCTATTATTCCTAATCATTATACCATTCACAAGCTGATGAGAAAACAAAATTCTCAACTTAAACTAGTTTTGGTAGCTTAAACTAAAGCGTCGACCTTGTAAGTCGAAGACCGGAGGTTTAAACCCTCCCCAAAACATCAGAGGAAGGAGGATCAAACTCCTGCCCTTGGCTCCCAAAGCCAAGATTCTACCCAAACTGCCCTCTGGGCAGCACAAAATTATGCGAAAGCATAATTTTATGTACGCTAGAATGACATCTAAGTGAAACGGCCCACATTCCTTAATATACCACACAATTACTAATCATTCATATTAACTATATTAGAATTTCCACAAGTATGTTACATATTATGAACAATTACCCCATTAATTCTTAATATACCTAATAATTACATACTATGTTTAATACTCATTCATTTACTTACCTCTATATTATTACATTATATGATTAGTCCACATACTATGATCTTCCAAATTTTCATAACATATTAGGCTTTACTCAACTAACGATAATTTAAGTAAATTTATGTTGCATTGGTAAGAAACCCGTATCTCGCTATATAATGGAAAAAATTGCCAACTCTAGAAACTAATATTGCCGAATCCTCTATAATTGATTTGAATTGGCATCTGGTTACTGCTCGAGAATATCTAATCCTTGACCGTATCAAATTTGAATTGGCTCTAGCTCCCTTAATTTACACTTCCGTCCTTGACCGTATCAAGATTTATTTTCCTCCCAGTTTTTTTTGGTCGGTATGAAACCTCAACATTGCCCCGGGTGGGCTGATTTGCCACACTTAAAGAAGCTAGAGCTATCCTCGACATTTATTTAATATTACCCACTACTTAAACATTCACAGGAAAATAATTGTCAAGCCTATCATAACTGAAAGGGATAGAGTTAATTTAATTTTAGTCAACACTCTATCCTCTTAATCGAACAATTTATAAAAGAAAAACATTCATTACTTTTAGCCCACATTAGTTGAAAAAAGACAAAAAGTGAATGTAAAATACAAATCATTATTTAACACATTGATTTCTTAGTCGGGCATACGTGTTACTAAGATACCCCCCCCCTTCACAAAATTTCTCAAAATTTTTCAAAAATTAAAAATTAAAATTTTAAAAAATCGTAAAGGCTTTTTTTCGGTAAAAACCCCCCTCCCCCTAAATATACAAGGACACCTCGAAAAACCCCAAAAACGAGGGCCGTGTGTATATTTATTTTTGACTATCTGCAATTACTTTCGCTATATATTGTTGCACAATATGAC